TGAGAAACTTGCCCGGGGTGCCATCCGACTGCAACAAAGAACCGGGATACAAGGAAAGGGGCAGCCCTAAACCAATAGCAATCGCGCACCTAAACAACATAGAAAGAATGGGTCTTCTCCTAGTGGGATAGCAAAGAAGGATCCCTCCTATCCCGTAGTGCTTGTCTACGAGAACGCAGATCATCAAAGGTAGGTGGATTCTCACGATTTTCAATTGCATACACGAAGGGCTGATAATCTTTGTCATTCGGTAGACCATTGAGTGTCCGAGTAATCAACTAAGATTCATTTACAGGATTGTTAATGGCAGCAAGGTTGTCTGCAATGTTCTTGATGCGGGCCAGGTATTCTTCAGCCGAGGAATTCCCCCTTTGAATGTTTTGAAACTTATCACGAAGAAGATCAAGAAGTCGTGCCTGAGATTGTTGCTGAAAAAGTTTCTCGAGGCTTTTCCCAAACCAAACCAAACCTGTCGAGATGACTGAAGACCCAGAACTTGAGCACTTGCGCTGGGCGACAAAGTGCCTTTGAGGCAACTGAGAAGAAACTGATCCATCTTGAGCCACTCAATATACTTAGGTTTTTCAGAGTCTCTATCAAGAATGGTCTTGGATGGTGGACAGATATTGCTGCTTCGAGCGGGCATCAGTCCTATCCCTGGAGGGAAAGCATACTTTGCATCTGTAGAAGAAGAAAGAGGGGAGTTGGCGGATAACATTTCATTTCCTATTTTACAGGTTCAGTCATTTGCCTTAGCCAAACCTAGGAAAGAGATAGTCTCAGCTCGGCTACTAGAAGCAAGATTCGAGTACAGGTATTGGAGCCCCGAAAAAAGTAAGACTAGTTGATTTCGATTTCTATTTAGTAGCTCAGGTAAGGTTTCCGGGATTGGAGTGGCTCGGGTCGGGGCTGGACATAGGATATCCCTATGGGGGCTTGTATCGAATCTATATCTCCGACTGACTTCAGTGTCTGAGGATGGCACTAGTATTCGCTAATTCAGTGTCTTATGGTGCTATCTAATCGTCTCTAGGGCCCGCCATGATGAGATTGGTCTTTACACTTGCAATGGTATCAAGATAAGGTGATTCGTATGCCACCATGATTCCCTTTAAGAGTTTAGTATCGGATTCTAACCTAGCATTGCTCCCCGTTGCGTATGTTGAGCTAGTAACCCGAGCTAGGACGGCGTAGTTGAAAGAGATTGATAGGTACTACGGGTGAATCAAATATGGGTGACAGGTTGAACCATTGGTCATTGGTGGCTGGGAAATATACCACCGTCTACTCACCACGTTTAGCGAGCGTCTCAAAAAAAGAGGTTTAGGAGTGGCATTAGGAATGTGTGGCAGTCAGAGAATTTTGGTGCTTCCAGAGCAGGATGAAGTTACCAAAGAGTAATCCAAAATTCTACGCCAGGTTAAAGTAGCTCCTTTACTACGAGGTTCCTAAAGGGTATTTACGAAGGACTGCCCAAGGCGAGGTCTACAGGCGATAGGAGATAGGAGTGAGGCTCGTCAGAGAGCAGAGGGAGTCAGAAGATATCCCTGATCGCACCTCTGGAGAAGAAGCTGACTTACTAAGCTCTAACCTCTATAGATATACGGTTGACTCAACCAAACTAAGAATATGTGGAATCCGCTTCAAGCTTTGAATGAGACGTGAGCTTATACTGGACTTGTGAAACCTACCGTTTCTGTATGTTCTGCAGGGGCTGGGACGGGGGGATAATCACCCAAGCACTCCAATTAATCCAATTTAGAATACCTCAACGCCTTCGAGGTACCCCATTCTACTTATCTACCGTGAAATGATCAATACAATATGTCCTATCGCTCTTTATTTTATATAGTAATCCTCTATGGAATGACTAGACTAATTTCTAGTCTGCATGGACTCGACACAGCCTCTCCACGGGTCGTTGTGACTAATCAACTCAGGTCAAGCTATCAATCCCGCCCTCCGGAGCATACTACCAAGTATGCAAGCAACCTCTGTCTTTTAGCCCAACCTCCCTGTTAAAGAGCCTATCTAGTCGATGGGAATCCCCACCCACTTTGGATATTGTTAAAGGGTACCCAAGTAGAAGGGAAGAAGTAAACTCCCATACAACTATATTGAAGTCAGTGATTGAATTGAAGTGGGAGAGTAGGCTTGGGTCAGGGAAGCCCACGGAGCGGTTAAAATATAGGATAGGGTAGGGGTCAGGGACGGGAAGACTTGCTTTTGTTGTTCCTATTCCTTATCATATTACCTATTATCTTTTTTAGGAGTGTCGATTGAGAATACTCCTGCTCATCTTCCAGCTCCTTTAATATTGATATTAGATCAATCATATGCCTTCCGCGGCTTGCTAGCGAGCGGGCTTGTGTTTGTTGTACTGGAAGAGATCCTGTTTCCTTTGATTGCTGGTATTCAACCCTTGGCTCGCTCTTTCCAACCTGTGGCTCACTCTTTCCTGGTTCCTGCTGGAAGGCGGGGAAGGTTCGAGTAAGTAGGTTTCAAGTAAGAGAGTGGCAACAGTATCTTTCAGATCCTGCTCGTTAGCACGCAAGTCAGCGGGTCACTAATCTTCTCCAGTAACTAACCTTCTCTGGATCTCCGGCTACTAGAAACCTCTTATCTCCTGATCTCGTAACTGGGGAAGAACGGGCACAAGCAAAGGAATAGCTAGTATGAATCGCAATCCCAATCTCAATGCTTCTCTGTCTGCTTCGCAGAATAGTTCTGAGGTGATTGTCCATTGAGTGAAAGCATCCATCAAAAAAGTGCTACGAAAACTCCTAGCAATGTCTCTCCGGTTAGTGGGGTCAGGCGCTTCCAGCCACATGACAGGTGATATGTCTTGCTTGAATGCATCCAGTCCTGTTCATTCTACTGTTCCCATAACCCATTGCAAATGGATCCACTTGCAATGCGTCAAAAATAGGATCTGTTTCTGTTCGTTCACAAAAAGTGTGGTTTGGTTTACTTTCAAAATCGAGTTTGTACCTATACTCTCTATGAATTTGCTGTCTATTGGTTATAGGTTGATAATGATTGTTCAGTCTTATTTGTAGGTTGTGTGATTCAGGATCTGAAATCCGGGAAGCAGATTGGGAAAGGCCGTAAGGAGGGGGAGACTCTTCTACGTCGATGACTGCGACTTGACGTCTATTTCGGGTCATGTATCTAGTTTTGCTTGTTTCTCCACTGATATGCATGCTTTGCGGCATAAAAGATTAGGATACCCTAATGACGAAACTCTTCGAATAATTGATTCTTCTAGTAGTTTTTAAGTACTCACATTTCCATTTAAGAAATGCGAAACGTGTGTTATCTCCAAGCAGTCTTCTGTTCCATTTTTGTTGAGTCAAACTAAATGTGCTTTTTTCTAGTACATTCGGATGTTTGGGGGCCAGCCCCAGTTGCCTCAAAATCAGGGGCTAGATATGTTGTTAATTTATAGACGACTTGACGGATTTCTTTTTTTAAAATGATCCATTCTTTGAGAAAGGAAAGAGAAAGAAGACAATTTTCAATGTTCTGATAAGATGGAATTTGCCTTATTGCCTGGATATGATCCTCCTTGTGATAAGGATCCTCTTGTATCTTTTGTAGATAGGGACTTTAGTGTTCCCCCTGTATTGCATGCTCATTCCGACAGGTCTCACTCATCCGATGAAAGTGAAGCTCAAGAAGAGCCTCCCCCTCCACAGACTTCATCCTCGGCACCGGATTCAGGTTCAGTCATGCTTCGCCCTTCTTCACGTAAGTCTATTCTTCCCGTTGATTATGAGACATTCACTCCTCGACACCGTGCTTTTCTTGCTTCACTTGTCTCCTATGATGAACCTAGGACCTATAAGGAAGCGAAAGCTCACTCGACCAAGAGGGAGCCTGCCCTATCACTACAAGCCGGAATTCAAACTAAGTTGTTGTTAACTAAACTAGCTTCTTAATATGACACTGACACCCCATTGTCAGTGGTTACAAGGCTTTTAGTTAAAAAGAGGGGGTAGCTTCCTGGTGGATAGCTTGTAATAGCTTCTTTGTGGATAGTTGTAGTATAAGAATTAATGATGTCATCTACTAGAGACCATCATCTGGTCTTCCTCTGTGAGACTTTCACATAGTGTTACTCTGCGCATAAAGCATGGTCTCGTCTTGCTGTGGCTAGCATGTTTGGTGTATATTGCTAGTTAGCCATCCCTCGCATCCCAGCGCAATGAGAATCGATATTTTGAATCAACTCCACAAGGAGAATCTATAATAGCATGTTTGCGCACGGCCTGGAATAGACGTCAGATCTCTCACTGAACAAAGCTCTTCCAACTCCACCTGTACCACAACACCTGGACAATCAGAGGGCCTTCTATTGATCTATCTTGTATATGTATACCCATTAGCTTTTAATTGGTATACATATATTCCTCCTTCTCTCCCTCTCCGGATTGATCAGAAGATCCTTTCTATCTACTCCGACTGAGAGATGGCCCCTTTGCGGTCGTGAAAGCCAATGCTGAACCCTTGCCGGCTTAATAGATCCAGGATGTGCCTTCTACTCCAGGAGACCCTTGACTCTCAACGAGAGGGATCGCACCCCTTTCTTTAGCCCTTTCCTAAACTAAAGCTCTTCTCAACTACGAGCCGGAGGGGGGTACCCGAACAGAGCTCCTCAGCGGCACCTTCGAAGAGAAGCTCTTCCTGATCTTGATCTTTCTACCGATCTTGATCCTTAAACTGATTCTTACAAAAACCTATCCACCTTCAATAACCCACCTACCACATAAGTACCAGATGGGAGGCAAGCCCCCGAACCCCAAAAGGAGAACACTCCCAATACGAACCAAAGCTAGAGAGGATTAAGTCGAGAATGGATAGAGGAGCATCATTGCAAAACCATTTCATCTTAAGAGCTCTAGAGAGCTCTAAGACCACAATTAGAGGATTGCTAACGCTCGGACATTACGGAGACTTTAAACAGGTCTGAAGCAGGAGTAAAGATTGGCAATGAGGACGAATTAGATAACTGCTCAACAAAGAAGAAAGCAAGACCAAGCCAAACTCTCTGGTAAGTAACCCACTCTTGGATAAACCGCTTCTTCGCCTAAAAGAATACATTGGAGAAGAGCATGCTGATTGAAAGAATCACATGATTAGATCGGAAACCAGAATCAAAGAAATACAACCTCGAACTCCCGTACTGGAAATCTACCGATTCACACTCCAACGTCTATTTCACTCCACAATCTGTCGATTCATAGCTTCACCAATCGTACGCTTATTGAACTAGACCAATCTTAGCTTAGACTTTGAACTAGACCGACCCATCCGCCGCTTCTCACTTCCATTCCTCTCCCTTACAATCGCTCACCTTCTTCTTTCTTTGCTTGCAGAGAGGGAAGGTTCTATTTGCTCGGTTGCATGTCATGACTTTATGAGCTTTTTTCCTTATATCCTTTACTTGCCGAGCTGACCCCCTTATATCGGAGCACGTACCTGCCTGTCTACTATTAGAAAGGAGTTCACTTCAACGAAGACTCTTTTCAAAAGAATCGCCCTTCGCCGGTCTTGCTTTGAAGAGAACACCTACTGTTCGTTAACAGTTCCTTCTCTCCTCGTTTGAATAGGGATTCTGATATGAGAACCTCATGATTCTCAATAGCCCGCCCATGAAAACCTAGTTTGAAGAGAACACATGCTATTCTCACCCTAGACCAGTCATTCAGTCAACTAAATCTTTTCGTTGAAGCCGATCTATTAGTGACCTATTATTGTAATTTTGAAAAGCCGAGTGTCTCACGTTAAGAAGGAAGTGAATCTTCTGTTCAAGGAGATGCTTTAGCCCTTGACTTGGCGAATGCATATACCTTGACCTTGGCGTATAACACTGCATCAGTTGATTCAGCGGCTTTCGTTGATGATGCATTAGCTGCTTCTTCTCTCTTTCATTTTGAAATGCATTCATTCCCGGATGCGCTATTCCTTGTTTGTATAGTAGACAGTTGGTTGTCCTTGAGACCGGAGACTGGACTCATTAACTCTTTGGAGCCGTACTTGTATGCCCTTTCTCCCTTTGCTCCCTGAACTTGACCAACTACTGATGCCTTTCCAGACTATGGATAGGTGGCCTGTAGCCCACTACATGAGGAAGAACCTTTCCCTCGCTTTAGCTTTAGCAAAGCTTAGGTTCCCCCCCGGGGTCCAATCGGTTTGTAAGGGCCGACAGAGGGTTTTAGAACCATAAGATGAAGCTACTGGGCTAGAGTTGACCTCACCAACTACGTGCGCCCTATGCTTCTTTCCCACCAACTGTTGTAACTGGAACAGGCAAAGAAAGAACTACAGGTGGCACTGACACTAGAGTTTTTTATGCGTCTGCTTATGATTCAGGGGATGGGGATGCGACTGCCTGTCCTAGCTTAAGCTTCATCTTTGGATTCAGCAGATGGGGGATGCTAATGCAGATAGATGCCTATGACTATGATTCAGTTGTGCTCGCCCCTATACTGCCTGCCATACCTGGAGTTGGGGGGGCACAAACACAAATCCACTCGTGCTTGGGCTCAACGAAAAACCTTTTTCGAGTAAGGCGAGCGGAGTGAGGAGTTAGGCGAGTAAGAATAAGGCCTGGGCTCGCAAAGGCACAGCTTAAGCTGCTCTACCTGCGGCATAGTATGTTTACTAAGCTCAACCAGCTGCAGGCAGATAAAGTCGTTCTAGTTGGCGAGGTTGAGGATGTGCTTTTCCTGATCGACCAACGTCAACCCTCTCACCTGATCCTGATTTGTGCACTATTTTTATTGAGCCTTTCGCTCTCCGAGTTCGCTACTCTTTATCTGTTTGCCCATACATCTCATAATTTGAGTTCTCATTTTAGAGATCTGATTCGAGAGAAAGAGGCCAGGTAACCGATATCATATTAGGGATCAACAACCAGGTCACTCCGGGTAAGAAAAGGCACGGGAGCACCCCTTACTTAATTTGATTCTCCCTAACTTGCATAGCGACGTTCGAAGGTATCTCATAATAATAATAACTTCTCACTGTGTCGAGGCGAAAGCAACAACTAACGATAACAAACAAGATTGAACTGATGTAGATCTACTTGCTTACTCCTTTCCTTTGAGACCTTCTTTGTCCCGCGAGACCCATTGTATGAGTCACAGTCTAAGTCTATTACTAGTGGGCATTGTATCACGAGTTGTAGTTCCTCCAGTAGGGCTGGGGCTTGAAGAAGTCGTATATATATATATACTATGTCTTTTATAGGTCTGGGCTTTTCTAATCCCCTTAATTTCCAATGGAAGTTGCAGTTTCTTCTACCATTAATACAGTTTCAGGAGGAGTTGCACTTCTCCCTTACATACCAGAGTTTGAGACTCAGGCTGGAGGATCCTTACTCTCCTCTCCTGGGATTATCAGAGTGTCAGATTAGCCTTTGGATTCGTTCTGCCTTCCACTCTATATCCAATCTTTTTCCCTACCAGTCGCTGCCGGCCTATTGATGGAGTAGGG